TCTTTATTGGAAGAAAATAAATTTCAAGAAATTTAAAATTGTATTGTATCTCCACAAAATGAATGTTAAAATTGAGAAAAACTTCCTACTCACGGTTACTAATAATTCTAATCGTTGTTTCAGGATCAATAAATTTTACGTTCTCTGGTTGAATTATAATGACTTTCCTAAATATTTACTCTATTTAGTGATAGTTTCCTATCAGTTATGTACAAATTAATTATGTCGAATGCGTTTTGAAACAAAATTTTGAATCAACTTTTCATTATCTAACCAAATCAAAAGCATATCGTTGCAAAGTGATATTGTATCTCCACGATCAGAAATTAAACCCGTTTGTATTGTTGGGTATCAACTAATATAATTACATATATAATTTATAATTGGGATATCATAAGGATTACCATATATAGCACAAAATTTCCCCACCAATTCTTTCTAATCGAGCCTCCCTGTCTGTCATTATACCTCGAGAAGTAGAAAGAATTACAACCCCCATCCCAGCTAAAATTCTCGGGATTCCTTGATAGTTAGAATAGATTCGTAGACCGGGTCGACTGATTCGTTTTAAATTGAAAAAAATTCTATTTGGTCCCGTCCTACTTCTTCTATGTCGTAGAGTTAAAACTAAAAAACATTTGTTGCTTTGCTGATGTTTCCTCATGTTTTCGATAAAACCTTCTCGTAAAAGAATTTTAACAACGTTTTCACCAATCTTAGTATATGGTATTCGAACTGTTCTTTTTTTATTCATGTCAGCATTTCGTATATAGGTTAGTAGGTTCCCAATAGTGTCTTTACTCATAATAAACTAAGATTTTAGTTCTTCCCGAATTTTGATATAATCAACATGCTCTTTTTTAATTATTTCTTAATTTTTAAACATTTATGAATTATTAAAGGCATATACGTGAGACACAAACAATCTACTAAATTAACTTAAATCCACTAATTAATCAATTTCAGTCAAAAAAAATACTATAAACTGTATTATGTTCCTAATCTTATAATACTTCAGGGGCTAAGGAAACTATTTTAGTTAAATTGAATTTTCTTAATTCCCGGGCAATTGCCCCAAAAATTCGAGTTCCTTTTGGATTTCCTTCTTGATCAATAACAACCGCAGCATTGTCATCATATCGGATTATCATACCATTTTTACGTTTGAGTTCTTTACAAGTACGTACAATTACGGCTCTGATCACTTCTGATCTTTCTAGTGGTGTATTTGGTAGTGCTTCCTTGATTACAGCAACAACAACGTCACCTATTTGAGCATAGCGTCGATTACTAGCTCCTATAATTCGAATACACATCAATTTTCTGGCTCCGCTGTTATCCGCTACATTCAAATGGGTTTGAGGTTGAATCATATAATTTTTATCTCTTATTTCAATGCAAAGGCGACGAAAAAAAATATATATTGTTGAGTCAAAAAAAACCTCCAATTGTTTTTTTCATCTGAAAAAATGGATTTCGTTTGGTTCTACATCTTTATTCTGAAATAATGAATTGAGTTCGTATAGGCATTTTTGATGCCGCTATTGAAATAGCTTTTCTGGCTATATTTTCTGGTACTCCGCTCATTTCATAAAGTATTCTACCTGGTTTAATGACAGCTACCCAATATTCGGGAGATCCTTTTCCCGAACCCATACGTGTTTCTGTAGGTCGTACTGTAACTGGTTTGTCTGGAAATATACGTACCCATATTTTTCCGCCGCGGCGTGCGTTTCGTGTCATTCCTCGCCGCCCTGCTTCTAGTTGTCTAGATGTGATCCAAGCAGGTTCAAGCGCTTGAAGGGCATATCGACCAAAGCAAATATGATTACCTCGAAAAGATATTCCTTTCATTCTTCCTCTATGGTGTTTACGAAATCGGGTTCTTTTGGGGTTATAGTTGATGGTTATTTATTACTTCCATCTCTACTACAGAACTGGACATGATAGTTTCATCTCATCCAGCTCCTCACGAATGAAACAATTATAAAATAATATACATCTATTTACTTAATTTACTGAATAATTTATTAAAATCATATATTTAATCATAAAAGCTTTTCATAATCTATATCTATTAGAAAGCCTAAAAATTTTCGCGGGCGAATATTTGCTCTATTTAATATTCAGTTTATCGACTTAGTTCATGACATTTTCAGAATAAATGAATTGGTTCTTAATTTGTTCCGCCATCCTACCCACTGAATCATTAAGATTCGTTTTCAATAGAATCGTTTGAAATCACAGGTTCTGTCGTTCCCATCGCTTCGCAATTTATGGTTAGGTCTGAATTTTACAATGGAGCCCTTAATTTGTTCTTGAGTCAACCCTCTCAGTCTTTATTGACTCGGGACTCTTGAGTTTTTTCTTGTTTATTTACATACAACAATTTTTTTAATTATAGTTTAATTTTTTTAATTATAGTTTTATTAATGCTTTATTACATTTTCCCTTTATGAAATGAATTATTGACCTTACATATTGAAATTCTATATCATTA